ATAAATGGTTAATTCCACATAAAGAAATAAGGTTTTTTTCACGAGGTATAACTATAAAAAACGATTTATTTGTTACTGAATTGACCATAGACCAATCCCCCTTTTTACTTGTGAGTATTGAACAGACTTATAATTCCGAGTTTCATGTTACTTATACCAAGAGACATGTCAAATCCGGGGCATCCTAATTAGATTGAATCGGGATGACAGTTTCTCGTTCTGCATTTGTAAAATCATAATTTTTATCAAATCACACATCGCAATATACCAGACCTTCTAATTCTTTAAGAGGCTTATCTAAAAGATTCGCGATATAACTAGGAAGACGTTTCAAATACCACACGTGAGTTACCGGGCATGCCAGTTTGATGTAGCCCATTTGATATCTTCGTATCCGCGAATCAACAAATTCGACCCCGCATTGTTCACAAAATTTCAGGTCTTCTTTGTCATTTCCGATTACTCGATAATTTCCACAAGCACAAATCCCGCTTTTTGTAGGCCCAAAAATTCTTTCACAAAATAATCCATCTTTTTCGGGTTTATTAGTTTTGTAATGAAAAGTGTAGGGTTTTGTCACCTCTCCAATAATTTCTCCACTAGGTAGGATTTTTTTGGCCCAAGCACTTATTTGTTGGGGAGAAACTGAGCCTATTTGAAGTTGTTGATGTTTATAGCGATCAATCATAGAAGAAAAATTCTGATTCATTCCGATTAAGCGTCCTTCCTATTAATCTGGAAGTTCTTCTCAGATACAAGGAAATGATTCAATTCCAGAGCCAAGGATCGTAGTTCTCGAACGAGCAATCGAAACGATTCGGGAGCATCCCCGGACTTAGGTAGTGGGCCTCCAATAATCGTAGTACCAAGTACTTCTTGGCGAGCTCTAATATGATCAGATTTATAAGTAAGCATCTCTTGTAAAATATGAGCAACACCAAATCCCTCTAAAGCCCAAACTTCCATTTCTCCTACCCGTTGTCCCCCTTGCTTGGCCCTTCCTCGAAGGGGTTGTTGTGTAACAAGTGCATAATGTCCACTGCAACGTCCATGTATTTTATCCTCAACTTGATGAATTAATTTCAATATATAAGGCTTTCCTATTATAACAGGTTGATCAAAAGGATCTCCTGTTCTTCCATCAAATATTCTGCTTTTTCCCGGATACTCGGGTTCAAATACCCATGGATTCACTGTTTGCTTACTAGCTTCATATAATTCAGAAAAGACTAGTTTTCTCGAAGCCTCTTGTTCATATCTCTCATCAAAAGGTGCTATTCGATAATGTCTATCTAGCAATCCCCCCGCTAACCCGAGCGAACATTCAAATATCTGTCCTACATTCATTCGTGAAGGTACTCCTAATGGGTTGAAGACCATATCAACAGGTCTTCCATCTTGGAAATAAGGCATATCTTGTCTAGGAAAAATTTTTGAAACTATACCCTTATTTCCATGCCGTCCAGCTACTTTATCACCCACTTTTATTTCCCGTTTTTGTGAAATATATACACGAATAATTTCTGGATTATAACTAGAACCCCTCATTTTCTGGATCCATCTCACATCAATAACTCGGCCTCTACCACCTATAGGTAGTTTTAGACAAGTTTCCTTTGAAGTGGATAGCTGAATACCAAGTATGGCTCGTAATAATCTATCTTCGGGAGCGTACGATGATTCTTTCGCCATCTGAGGGGTTAATTTACCTACTAAAATATCGTCCGCCTCCACCCAAGACCCCAACATCACAATCCCGTTTTTGTCTAAATTTCGGAGTAAATGGGCGTCGAGATGCGGTATTTCATTAGTGATTCTTTCAGGCCCGTGGCTTGTCACATGAGTCTGAATTTCATATTTCCTTATGTGAAAAGATGTATAAATATCCTCATATACTAGACGCTCATTAATGAGTACTGCATCCTCAAAATTGTAACCTTCCCACGGCATATAAGCTACTAATACATTTTTTCCCAAAGCGAGTTCTCCACCAATTGTAGCAGCACCGTCTGCTAAAATATGTCCCTTTTTTATACATTTACCTCGCGCAAACGGGGGTTTTTGATGCATACAAGTATTTTTGTTGGAACGTTGATATGTAACTAATGGAATAGTTAAAGTATTCCTATTGCCCGATAAAATAATCTTGTCAGTTTCGGTATAAAGGATCTTTCCCGCATTTTCGGCTAGAGTGGGAACCCCGGAATCGAGAGCCACTTGGCATTCCAACCCAGTTCCGACAATGCACTTTTCGGATCGAGAAAGGGTAACTGCTTGACGTTGCATATTAGAACTCATTAAAGCACGATTCGCATCATTATGCTCGATAAAAGGAATTAGGGCAGCGCCAATAGAAAAATATTGGAAGGGAAAAATACTTCGAAAATGAACCTGTTCCCACTCAATAGTGAGGAATTCTTGGCGGTATCGCGCCGGAACAATCTGTTCTTCCTGATTAACTCGACTCAGTGCCAAAGAATTTCCTGCCGCTACCATATAGTATTCATCTTTACTTGGTGATAAGTAAAGCATCCGTACGTTTTTTGATCTCTGAGAGATTTCATAAAAAGGACTTTGTAGAGATCCCCCATGACCAATCTTAGCATGAATTGCTAAGGATCCAATAAGTCCAACATTGATTCCTTCGGACGTATCAATAGGGCAAATACGTCCATAGTAACTAGGATGGATATCTCGTATCCGAAAACTAGCAGTTCGTCCAGTCAATCCTCCAGGGCCCAGATAACTTGCCTTTCTCCCATGAACTATTTGTGTCAATGGATTAGTTCGATCCAAAACTTGAGATAATGGGTGTAATCCAAAAAAAGATTCATAAGTAGTTGTTAATACAGTTGAAGTTACCAAATTTTGAGGAATCGGGATCAATTTATGCCTAATTGCCCCACACATAGTTCCTCTAACCATATTTTCTAAACGAACCAGGGCCAATCCGAATTGATCTTGTAAGAGATCTGATACAGAACGAACACGTTTATTTTTCAAATGATTCATATCATCAAGTATACCCATTCCGAACTTCATTCCAATCAAATGATCCGCGGCTGCCAATATATCTCGCGGTAACAAAAATGTATTGTTCAGGGGTATATCAAGATTCAGTCTACGGTTCATATTTTGTCGACCAATTCTTCCTAATTCACATCGTTGGCGAAAAAATTTCTTTTGTAATTCCTTGCATAAGGATTCAGAAAATAGTGGATCTCCCCCTACACAAACAAATTGTTGATAAAACTCCAAAATTGCATTTTCTTTTGACTTAATTTTTTTTTTCTCCTTATCATTCAAAAAATACAAAAAAATTTCAGGGTAAAAAACATTCTCTAGAATTTCTCGTAGACTCGAGCCCATAGCTGATGATAGAACTAGAATAGAGATTTTCTGTTTCCTACTCACACGAGCCCATATCCTTGCTTTTCTATCAATTTCTAATTCTAACCTTCCTCCCCAATCTGATATTATGGTGCCGGTATAGACCGAAATTCCGTTATGGTCCAATTCTGACCGGTAATAGATACCCGGGCTTTGCAATATTTGATTGATCACAATTCTGTATATTCCATTTACTAGAGAAGTTCCCAGGGAATTCATTATAGGAATGTTTCCAATAAAAATAGTTTGTTCTTGCATATCTCTACAGGTTTTCCAAATTAATCCCGCGGATACATAGAATTCAGAAGAATATGTGAGTGATTCATATACAGCGTCTCTTTCTTTTATTAATGGTTCGACCAATTGATAAGTTTCCACAAATAATTGAAATTCAATTTCGTGATCTGTATCTTCCATTTTTGGAAACTTATAAAGTTCTTCTGTTAAGCCCCGATCAAGAAACCTACAAAAACCTTCAAATTGTATCTGATTAAATCCGGGTATTGTAGACATTTCCTCAGTTCCACTCCCAAGCATTTTTTTAACTTCCCTTTTATTTTGATACCAAAAAATCCAACTTTTTGCTCATTCTTCATCAAATCATATGAATGAATATAGCAATGGTGGAATTTCGCTTCTGTTTACTGAATCACATGAAATTTTACCTATTGGATCGGAATTTGCACCAAATACAAACAGAAAGGAATCAATAAATTCCACTTCTATATTAGGGTGTTTTGTATACAATATCAAAACAAAAAATGATTTCATTTCTACTATTATTATGATATTCCGTATTACAACCCAATCGAATACTATAAATGGAAAGATATTTAGGATTGGGTATTTGATCTGTTCAATGAGATAAAGACATAATAATCGTAAAAAAATAGAGAATTTCTTTTTTGAACATTTCACTTTTTTGTGGGGTCAATTGTTCAAAAAAGAATTCGCAGAGAAGAGAGACACCTTTACCTATTTTTTTTATCGAATTCATAGAATTCGTGAGTGTAAAAATGTGTAAGGGAAAAAAAGGCTTTTATCTATTCAATCTATTGAATAAAAATGGTAAAAAGTGAAACACGACAATTTCGTGAAAATTCCCTGTAAATAGAAACATGATAGAAAGATAATATACCTGAGTAGATAATATCTGTAGTAACAATTTAATTTCTCTTTTTGGGTTTACATATAGCTATAATAGTTCTCATAATAGAAAATTATTTCTATCGTTAAGTAAACACAACTAAAACATAGTTTTTTTTAGATTTAAATTCACGAATCGTTCATGAATTTACAATCAATAGTTAAGGGTTCAAATTTGTCGTAACTTTTTGGTTTTGTAGCTGAAAAACATATTTGGTTTATTTTTCAATAGAAAGAGGAAATTTTGTCATATATTTTGTATCATTTTGGCGGCATGGCCGAGCGGTAAGGCGGGGGACTGCAAATCCTTTTTCCCCAGTTCAAATCCGGGTGTCGCCTCATAAACAAAAGAATCGAAAAACCTTATTCTGTTTTGATAACTTGCTAGGGTTTTTGCCAGACGAAGCAAGCGGAGGAAAAAGACTCTGGATACTTGCTTGATTTCTAAGTATCTGGGTGGTTATGTTCTATAAAATGCCCTAAATTAGGGTTTTAAAGACACATTTTAGTTGTCAAAAATGTTCACTTTTTATATGATACTACCTTCACGACTAATGTAGTGTCTACTGGCTGAATCTTGAATTAGATTGGAGTTGAAATAGAATTCAACTTTTCATTACAGAAAGAGTCGAAGATACTTTGTATACATACGCGTGAAAGTTTCTGAATACTTTGGCATTCAATCAAGAATAATTCGGTTAAATGGATAATTAGATTTACTCTATCTATATATATAGATATAGAAATATTTTACGTTTAGTTACTTTTACTTTTTTATATATAAAGATAAAGATTTAAGTTCAAAATTAAAGTATAAAAATTAATTTGGACTTTTCAATAAGCCCGAGTCAAGAATAGCATAATACGTCTTCGATTGTTTCATAGGTGAAATCGGGTATTTTGATCAAATAAAAAAAAAAGGGGGGATATTCAATATAGAATGATCGATCTTGATTCTATAATATATATAGTTTTTTACTTCTATAATATATATAGTTTTTTACTTAATGAAAGGCGACTAAATTAAGAATGGGTCTTATTATTCTGAAATGTTATTACCATTGCTTTGTTACTTCTGCTACTTCAAAGGATGTCTCTGCGTCTTTTTTTGCTTATGCTTAATGTTTTCCGATTACAGTATAATTACAACAACTGTTCTAATTGTATTATTTCATTAATAGTGTTGGATCAGAATCCCCTTTTGACTATGCGAGAGAAATTCTACTATTATTAGTGAACCATAATTGAATAATTCCTTCATAGAGGTCGAGGACAAAACTCACATGGATATAGTAAGTCTCGCTTGGGCTGCATTAATGGTAGTCTTTACATTTTCCCTTTCACTCGTAGTATGGGGAAGAAGTGGACTCTAGAAGGACTACTTAGGATACAAACTGTATCCATTTTTTTAGATCGTTCTGTTCTCCAAATACTTTATTTTTTTTTATTTCACTTGAAAATAGTTTTATTTCGAAATCCAAAGAAGTTCCCTGGCACCCCAGGAAACTCTGTCAACAGTTCAATCAATTACTTCTTTGTGGGAATGCTAAGAATAAGATTTGTTGATTTTATTCTATTATCAACCTACCCCCTTTTTTCCTTCTCAGAAGAGTAAAAGCAGTCTTTGGGTTTATTTCAGATTGATTGGAATTAACATAAATAAAATAGAAATAGATGGCGCAAAGAAATAAAATTGGGAGATAACACTATGGACATTATATATAGATGTAATTGCTAGCTAGCTAGCTATATATAGGAAGAGAATAGTGTCAAGTATTATATATTAAATAACCTGTAGCTTGCATACAACAAACTTTATATAATACAATATAAATACTAGATAGTATGGTAGAAATTTTTTTTACCATGCTATCTAGTAGCTCATAGAATACTGCTTTATTTTATTTCTTCTCTTCAATCATTGATAAGAACTGAAAAGTCACAAGGTTCTTTTTTAATTTTAATTAATCACTTTGACTTATTGTTTTTACATATATTATAAGTAAAAAAGCAGTAGGGACTAGAATGAACAATGCTGTAGCAATAAATGCGAGAATATTTACTTCCATAATTTTGTTATTTCATTTTTCTTTAATATGACTCGGGATTTAATCCCCTAGAGGTGATAAATCTCTTATCAGTAAATTCAATGTAATTAATAATTAATATAAATTACACTCCATGTAATCGAATCGGATCAATATCATGAATAAGAATATCTGACAAATGGATTCATCGTCAAGAATTGAATAGTATAACACAGGAAGCTCCTTTCTACTCTACTATACCGAATTTCAATAAAAATTCCTGATACAATTAAAAACAACTTTCACTTTATTTCTTTTTCATTCTTTTATTTTCTTTAAACTAGTGCTCGCCTTGTACACTCATTTGCTGATACTTCATCAAATCGCCCTGCCTTTGGTTCTAAACAAACAATAGAAGAAATGAAAAAAATAAAAAGAATTCTTGGTGGGAATGAAATTATACTATTTGTATCCCCTTTCACAGAAAAAAAAGAATGAATTGCTGTATTTTTTTAGTGTATTTGGATCCATCGGGACTGACGGGGCTCGAACCCGCAGCTTCCGCCTTGACAGGGCGGTGCTCTGACCAATTGAACTACAATCCCATAATCTAAATATTCTTTTTATGTCCAAATCAATTAGATGCTCAATCTTTCAAGGAAAAAGGCCTTTTTTTATTTCCTATTTTTTTACACTTGCGTTGCAGATCTTGATATGAATCTAGATCATTAACAATACCAAACCTTGTTGGAACAAAGAAATAGTCATATCCCATATCGTTAAAGATAAGATATATTAATATCTTAATCTAAAAATTTTACGTTTTTTCTATTGAGATCGAGCATTTCTGAAGAACAAAAAATGGGTTATATCCTTTCACGGTGAACCGGCGAATTATTGGGCCGAGCTGGATTTGAACCAGCGTAGACATATCGCC